GGATAAAACCAAACAAAAATTGTTTCTTTTTTTTTCTAAAATAAAACCCTAATCTAATAGCTAGAGAATAAAAATAAAACCAAACAAAAAATATTTCTTTTTTTTTTTAGAAGCAATCCTAATTTAAAGAATAGTTGTCTTTAGAGAACTATTAAGTTTTGATCCTTTCGTACTAAAAAACAAAATATCTATGTTTATCATTGTAGATAGAAACTAAACTGTGTTACCACGTTTTTAACTCAAATCATGTACAGCTTTAATGGGTGAACAAACCAACCCTTAGGAGTGACTACTTCCTAGGACGCTGCAATTCAACATCGAGGTCGCAAACACCGTCGTTGATTAACTCTCAAACGTTATTGCGCTGTTATCCCCAGGGTAACTTTTATTTGTTTTCGTTATTTTTTTCATTCCAAACAACGGATCATAAAACACACCAAAAATGTCCCTTAAAAAATTTTTCAGGGTGAAGCTACGCCATAGTTCGTTTTTGTTACTTTTTAAAAAACTGTCGCCCCAACAAAACTGTCCCGCTTATAGAAAAATCCTAGGCCCTCAGTAAAGTTCCATGGGGACTTCTCGTCTTACAATTTTAATGTAGCATCTTCACTACAAATTCAATTTCATTAAGTATTTTTTTAAGACAGAGAAACTTTCGTGACACCATTCATACCGGTCGTCGACTCTGAGGATCCCCTTACGCTACATTTTCACAGTTAGTGTTACCGCGGCCATTTAATTGTCTTTATTAATAAGCAAAACAAACTTTTTTAGATCCAACCATGGGGCAGGTCTCACCTTTTATAAAAATCAAAAAGCTATGTTTTTGGTAAACAGTCGAAGTTCTCTTTTGCCGAGTTCCTTAAAAAAATGTGTCTCTTTTTTTTTTCTTTCTTTAGTTAGAAAAACAGCTCCTCTTTTTGGTTTTTCCTGATATAATATATTAAAAAAAAATTCCCATAAAAAAAATTCTAAGGGCCTGTATAACCCAAAAGTGGTAATATAAAGAAAAAAAAATAATATATTTAGATTACTCATGTAAAAATTGTTTCTACTGAAAAACGGTATATTTTGCTATTAAAAAGTTCTATTTGCAGAGTTTTGGTTTTATTTTAACCACCAAAATTAAAAAAAAAATTAAATTATTAAATAAACAACTACGCACTTTTTAAAAGATGGCTGGCTCTAAGCCTACTTTTTTATTGTCTAGACCTTGTTTTTTTTTTACACTAAAAAGAAATAAATGACTTTAACTTCTGCTTTGAGCTTTCTCTTTTAACAAAAAATCTTTTCATTTTTTGTTTGTCTACTTTTTTTTTATTTGATTTTTTATTTTATTACAAAAAAAATAAAACAAAAAGGGCACTACTTAAATAGTTTTCGCAAAAAACCAGCTATATCCAAGTTCGATTGGTCTTTCACCCCTAATCACAAATCTTCTGAGGGTTTTGCCACAACCACCAGTTCGTTCTTGTTTACTATTCATGATTAAATCACTTGGTTTCGGGTATTTTGACTAAAAAAACTTCTTTTAATTTTCCCTTTTTAAATATGCCAAATTAATCTCTTTTACCCATTATACAAAAGGTACGCTGTTTTAAAGCTGCTTAAAAAAAAAAGATTCCAGCTCTTTTCAACTCTCTTTCAACTTTCCTTTACAGTACTCTTACTATCAGTATAAACTAACGTTTAGTCTAGATCTATGATCCCTTTTTACACAACTCCAACTTCGCTCGCCACTACTCTCGGAATCTCGTTTGATTTTTACTTGGTATTAAGATGTTTCAATTCAAACCTCAGGCTCGCTTTTCCGCAGAATCAACAACTAATGCGTCTTTTCGCCGTTTCGAAGGGTCTGTCGTCTGATCTTAGTTTATCTTAGCCATCTTCTTTTTTTTTTGTTTTCTTCTTTAAGAGGTGGTTTTGTAAGAGTGAGATTCGAACTCACTTTTCTCGGGTTATGAGCCCGAAGACTGTCCCTTAGTCTTTCTTACAAAACCTTTTTCCCTCTTTTCAAAATAAAAATAAAAACCCTACTTGAATGGTCTCATAAGCATTTGATTATGAGATAAATCCACAAAAGTCATCTGATCATGTAAATCAACAGCGTATAAACTCTTCATTTGATAACAGTAAGTAGCTTTCGAAGAGCAGGACCCCTCCAATACCCTTCTAGTAAAATCCAAAATTTCATCCCTAGAAATAAAAGTCACATCCCCCACGGGGACATGATATTTATTAATTAATTCTTCGCCAATTGCCCTTAATACATATGTATTGTTGGCAAAAATAGGCCTAACTATAAAGGCAGAACCATTCCTTCACTCAGAAAAATTGCCATCCATAATATTAGGAGTTATATTTCCCATATACCCATGATATACGAAAAGTTCCCCCAGCTCCTGATTTGAAGAGGATGAGAAATAAGAGGTCCAATTGTGAGGCAATTGGGCAACCGCATCTAATGCACAAGAATGGGCTATCTCGGTTGCTGTGTTATACATGAGGTCGTAGTACTCGACACCCAACACATCTACATAATGATTGCAGAATGCCTCGGCCAACTCCGCCGCTTGATAGTCAATCGCGCCACCTGTTATGTTGACGTAATTGGTCAGAAAAGGGCTGCCTTGCGCTGAATACAACTCAATGGCGCACGTCGGCTGATCAAAACCTCCTCAAAGATACAACCAGCCATAACCTAATATTATTTTGACAATTAAAGAGTGAGGACTATATATAACAGAAAAAAACTTTCAAGTGTAGCCACCCATCGCGCCGAACCAATTAAAAGAAGTAAACATTTTTTTCATTATTTTTTTAATAAAATAAAGGAAGAGATAAAGGGGAGTGTTTCATACGTATGAAACAAAGGAGGAGAAAGATGAACTCACTCCAAAGAACTCCCATTTGCTCAACCTAAGAATCTCTCTTCTCTAACGAAAAGATCCAATACAATATATAGAAACCAAATAACGCCCAAAATTGAAACAACAGAACCCAAGGAACTTATTAAATTTCAACCCGCAAAAGCATCTGCAAAATCAGAATATCGTCTTGGAAACCCAGCTAAACCCAAAAAATGTTGTGGAAAAAAGGTTAGATTAACCCCAATAAACATTAATCAAAAGTGAATTTTTCCATAAAATTCATTATAACAATATCCACTAATTTTCCCAATTCAATAATAAAACCCCCCAAAAATAGCAAAGACAGCCCCCATAGAAAGAACATAATGAAAGTGTGCAACTACATAATATGTATCATGTAGAACAATATCAAGAGAACTATTTGCTAATATAACCCCTGTTAAACCGCCTATTGTAAATAAAAAAACAAACCCCATAGCTCAAAGCATTGGAGTATCTAACCGAAGAACACCCCCATAAATAGTTGCCAACCAACTAAAAACTTTAATCCCAGTTGGCACAGCTATGATCATAGTAGCAGCAGTAAAATAGGCTCTTGTATCTACGTCCATCCCAACAGTAAACATATGATGGGCTCAAACAATAAACCCAAGAAGACCAATTGAAAGCATTGCATAAACCATCCCTAAATACCCAAAAATTTGTTTTTTAGCAACAAAAGTCGGGATTATTTGAGAAATCATACCAAAACCAGGCAAAATTAAAATATAAACTTCAGGATGCCCAAAAAACCAAAATAAATGTTGGAATAAAATAGGATCTCCCCCTCCAGAAGGATCAAAAAAAGTTGTATTAAAATTTCGATCTGTTAATAACATAGTAATTGCACCCGCTAATACAGGCAAAGATAAAAGTAATAAAAAAGCAGTTATTAAAATAGACCAAACAAACAAAGGCATTCTATTAAAAGAAATACCAGGAGCTCGCATGTTGAAAATCGTTGTAATAAAGTTTATTGCTCCTAAGATAGAAGAGACCCCAGCTAAATGAAGACTAAAAATAACCATGTCAACAGAACCCCCAGAGTGCGCATAAATATCAGAAAGAGGAGGATAAACCGTTCATCCCGTTCCTGCGCCTTGTTCAACAAAAGCAGAGCCTAACAATAAAAACAAAGCAGGTGGTAATAACCAAAAACTAATATTATTTAATCGGGGGAACGCCATATCCGGTGCCCCAATATATAATGGCACTAGCCAGTTTCCAAACCCCCCAATCATAACCGGCATTACTAAAAAAAAAATCATAACAAAAGCATGTGCTGTTACAATTACATTATAAAGATGATCATCCCCTAACATAGCGCCTGGCGCAGATAGCTCCAGTCGTATAAGCATACTAAAAGCAGTCCCAATTAGACCTGCTCCAACACCAAAAACTAAATATAAAGTACCTATGTCTTTATGATTTGTAGAAAAAACCCAACGAATAAAATAATTATTTTTCATTATAATCAAATAAAAACAACTTCTTTTATTAAAAGAGACTCTTTTGAAAATCCCTTTGTACTTATTTTTTTTCTAAAAAAAACATTTTTTTTTACTTGAGGTAAAAGAATAAACAAAAAAAAAAATAAAAGAACAAAAAATAAAAAAAAAGTACACCCATATTGGTTTAAAAACATTATTGTGTTTAACTGTGGCATTTTCAGAGAAAGTAGGACTTGCACCTACATTTTTAGCTTTGAAGGCCAATGGCTTACTTTAACCGAATTCTCTATAATAAAACCATAAAAACAACAACTCCAATAAAGAACACCAAAGCATAATTAAAAACAAGACCAGACTGAAAACTACTTAATCTTTGTACTTGTAAAATCAAAAAATTAACAATTCCCTTTGGTCCAATAAGCTCTAACACCCCCTTGTCAAGAGTTAAATTTGCAATTATATGTCCAATTTTATATATTTTTTTTATAAAAAAAAAATTAAAAAAATAATTAACTTGTCAAGCAGAGCCTAAAAAACAATAAATAGAAAAAAAGAAAAACAAAGTTTTAGATAAAAAAAAATAAAAAAAAACAAGCACTCCAAAAGCCCCAACTAAACTTAAAAAAACAGGAAGAAGTTTAATATTTAAAAAAAGCACAGGGAAAGTCCCCATTTGAAAACATCAAATCATTTCTTTACAAAAATAACCCCAAAAAATACTTCCCAAAGCCAATATCCCCAAGGGGGCTAAAAGAAGTCCCTCCCCTTCCTTAAGAAAAAAAAAGACTCCTCGTTTTAGGTTTGTATTGGATAAAAAAGATAAAAAAATTAGACGAATAGAATATATTGCAGTTAATAAGACAGAGAAACACCCGAGCAAATAAACAAAAACTAAATAAAATTGCCCAAAAGCAAACTCTAAAATCAAATCTTTTGAATAAAACCCTGTTAAAAAAGGAAGTCCCATTAAAGAAAAAGATCCTATAATAAAAAAAACATAGGTTAAAGGAAGAAAAGAGGAAAGCCCCCCCATTTTCCTTACATCTTGTTCATCAACCACCGCATGGATTAAAGAACCCGCACTCAAAAATAACAAAGCTTTAAAAAAAGCATGGTTCATTAAATGAAACAAACCAGTAGAAAAATGAGAAAGCCCACAAGCAACAACCATATATCCTAGTTGACTACAAGTAGAATAAGCAATTATTTTTTTCAAATCATTTTGAACCAAACCAATTGTGCCAGCAAAAAACACCGTTAAAACCCCAATCGTTGTTATAATAATTAACATAAGAGGAACGACATCAAACAAAGGAGATGCTCGAATTAATAAAAACACACCCGCCGTAACCATTGTTGCTGCATGGATTAAAGCAGAAACCGGAGTTGGGATACTTATAACTAATACTCCCATAAAAGATAGGACTTTTTCTTTTACTCTTTTTTTTACTCTCACTCTAAACCCCCTTTTAACCACTCATAGACCAAACCTAAAGTTAATATAAAGAAAAACCCAACCATAGTTCAAAACCCAAAAGGGGCAATTGAATTATATAAAACACACCAAGGAAAAAAAAAACTAATCTCTAAATCAAAAATTAAAAATAAAATGCCAATTAAAAAAAATCGTATTGAAAAAGGACGGCCCAAAAAACTAAATGGCACAAAACCACACTCATAAGCAGAAACCTTTTCTCGATCTGGGACTTTCTCTCCTAGAAAAAAAGAAACAATAGAAAACAACCCCGCTAAAACAATTGCCAAAAAACAAAAAACAAAAAAACTCATCCTTAACCTCGTAAAGAACTAAAAGATTTTAAAACTATTGTCCCTCGAATACGATAATAAGCAACCAAAATAGCTAGACCAATTGAAGATTCGGCTGCCGCAATTGTTAAACCCATTATCATATACACTTGTTCTATTAAAACATCAATTTCTTTAGAATTTATTAAAAAGAAAAAAAAAGTAGATAATAAAACCAGCTCAATGGAAACAATCATAATAATAAAATGTCCTCGGTTTAAAATTATACCCCAGCTCCCCAATAAAAATAAAAGAACCACCAGAACTAGGTATTTATAATACATTTCAAATAATGAAGATATTCTTCAACCCAAACTCCTTTTATAACAATTGGCATAAAAGAATGGTTTGCACCACAGATCTCAGAACATTGTCCAAAAAAAACTCCCGGCCTTTTAATAAAAACCCCCGTTTGGTTAAGACGACCTGGAACAGCATCTATTTTTAACCCTAAAGAAGGAACCGCAAAAGAATGCAAAACATCCGCCCCTGTAACCAAAACCCTTATATGAGTTAAAATTGGAAGAATAAGTTTGTTATCAACTTCCAACAAACGACTCTCCCCTGAAGTTAAATCTGATGTTGGAACCATGTAAGAATCAAACCCTAATGTCTCCCCCTCATAATCCGAATATTCATAAGACCAATATCACTGATGTCCAATCACCTTTACGGTTAAAGCCGGGGAGACCACTTCATCCATTAAATACAATAATTTAAGAGAAGGTAATGCAATAAAAACTAAAATAACTGCCGGTATTATAGTTCAAATAATTTCTAAAAAAGTACCATCAACTAAAAAGCGATCATAAAATTTATTTTTAAAAGCCTCACCAATAAGCCACAAAACAACAGTAACAATAATAACCAATAAAAACATCACCCGATCATGAAAAAAAACAATTTCTTCAACCACTGGGTCTGCCACATCTTGAAAACCCAAACACCAAGCCTCTGCCCCGTCTTGAAACATTTTTAAGAACCTCATTAGTAAATACAAAGACACAAAAAAAAAAAACAAACCCACATTTTAACCTTTAATTTGGCTCCTCTAACCTATCGTTATCTGGAACAGAAGGGAGCTCCTCACTAACATTGGCAGCCAAAATCTGCCCTGCGCTTCTAAGAGGTGAGGAGTGGACATCATAAGAAGGGACAACTTGATCCATAGAAGAAGAATCTATTGAAGAAGAGACGATCGTGGAAGAAGAACCTGTTGAAGGAACAATGTCCGTAGAAGGGGTGTCCCTAACAAAATAATACGGTTGAAAATCATACGGGGGCGATTCTGTTTGAACAAAAAGTTCACTCACAGGAGTTTGCGATCCAACTAAACGGATATTTGGAGGATATTCCCCTGGTTGAAGAGGGATAGCTCAGGGAGGCCTTTCATCCACTAAATGCCCCAACCCAAAAGACCGGAGCTCATTTGGATGATATAATAATGGATATTGTTCCGGTGGAGGGGGCGGGGGCGGAGTGGGTGGTTGAACACTCTCTTCCTCCTCCACCTCCGGCACAACTTGGGGGTCCCATCGGAGTGGTTCAACCTCCTCAACGCCTCTGGGTTCCATCGCATAGACCTGTGGTAGAGGGAAACTCATTTCCCCCATCAAAAACAATAAATGAAGGAAGCGTAATGCAATAAAAAATCAAATAACAGCCGGTATTATAGTTCAAATAATTTTTAAAAAAGTACCATCAACTAAAAAGCGATCATAAAATTTATTTTTAAAAGCCTCACCAATAAACCACAAAACAACAAGTACAAGAAAAACCAATAAAATCATCACCCGATCACGAAAAAAAATGGTTTCTTCGACAACTGGGTCTGCCATATCTTCAAGACCCGAGCACCAAATCTCCGCCTCGTTTTGAAAAAATTTTAAGAACCCCATCAATAAATACAAAGATATAAAAATAGCCACACGACATCAACAAAATGTCAGTACCAGCTCGCCGCCTCAAAACCCACATGTTGACGGCGAGTAAATTGATTAGATAACAAACGAAAAAAACAAACAAATAAAAAAGTCGTTCCAATTAAAACATGGAGTCCATGAAACCCAGTTGCAACAAAAAAAGTTGATCCATAAACAGAATCTGACAAAGCAAACGGAGCCTCATAATACTCAATTGCCTGTAGACTTGTAAAGACTATTCCCAACAAAAGTGTTAAAAACAAACCCAACTGCGCTTCTTTTTTAGCCCCACAAACAATGGCATGATGAGCCCATGTCACCGTTGCCCCGGAACTTAATAGCACAGCAGTATTTAATAAGGGAACAGAGAAAGGATTTAATGCAGAGACACCTTGTGGGGGTCATACTACCCCCAATTCCACCGCAGGGGCCAAACTACTATGAAAAAAAGCCCAAAAAAAAGAAAAAAAAAAAAGGACTTCTGAAAGAATAAATAAAAGCATACCATATTTAATTCCTTGTTTTACAATTAAAGAATGATGCCCTTGAAAGGTAGACTCTCGTATTACATCTTGTCATCAAACAAACATAACTCCAACCATAACTAAAAACCCTAACCATAAAAAAAAACGTTGCCCATAATGGAAAAAAGACACTAAGCCAATAGTCAAAAAAAACGCGGCCGTCGCCCCCAAAAAAGGTCATGGAGAAGGTTCCGCTAAATGATATGGATGATATCGCACCCCCCCCCACCAAACAAAAGTCTATCGTTACCTTTACCCCGCCTACAATTTATATCATAGATCCGCTCCTTACGATATTCTTTTATTAATTTTTTAACTACAAGGTAGTAATTGATATTATTAATCTTTGGACATCAAGGGCCAGTTCCCTCACCCTTACTATGTTACGACTTACTCTACTTTGTTTACCTCAGTAGAGGCGACGGGCAATTTGTACTAACATTGCGGCAAATTCATTGAAACGCTCTACTTTTCAATTACTATTAAATTCTACTTAATTATCCTCTTTTAAAGACAATCCGAACTCTTTTTTTTTATTAAAAAAAAAATGTAGCGCATTTAACCCCAAAACATAAGGGCAATAATACCTGACTTCAACCTTTCTAGGGTTTAATTTATTGTATCAAACATAAATTGACGACGGCCATGCAACACCTGAAAAAGCTAGTTTTGGTAAGGTAACTCGCGGACTATCGAATTAAGCAACACGCTCCTCTAAATAACAATGAACAGCCAAGTTTTTTGAATTTTAATCTTGCGACCGTACTACTCAAGCGACTTTCTTTTACTGTATCGACTACCAGGGTCTCTAATCCTGTTCGCTCCCAGAACCTTCGTGTTAAAGAAAAAAAATAAATTGTCTTCACATAAAAAATTCTTTTTTTTCTTTTAATATTGCACCATTACTAAAAAAATTCTATTTATTTTAAATGTTTTACCTTTACACGCTTTCTGCTTTTTCTAAAAAACAAACCCTTAAGTTTCACCGCGTCTGCTGGCACTTAATTTGACAGGTTAAAAGGTTCTGCCTATGTCTTACTTTCGTATATTGCATAAAATTCTTTACTGCTGCCAATGTTTTCCCTTGTTTCAGTGAAAATGTGGTTAAACCATGCATCTTTGGAAAGAAGAAAACAACCTCTTCTTTTCCTAATACAATAAAAAAAAAGAAACTTTTTCTTTCACCCTCACCTGTTCGCATACACTAGCATGTATTACTCAGACCAAAAGCTTTTTAATCCCCAAAACCAAAGGACCCACTTTACTTATTTTCTAATAGTTCCTGCTAATTTCAAACCATCTTCTTTTAAACAGTCCTATTATAACTCAAAAAGCTAATTGAAAAAGCTAATTAAAAAAGAGAGTCATAGACTATCTTTTCAAAAATCAAAGGGTTAACCAATTGGGCTAAAAACAAGACTGTTTTTAACCAAATTAATAACAAAAAAAGGTACAACCCCTCCAAGAAAAATTATTATAAGAAAAGGAAGTATTGTAAAGCCCTCTTGTCGATTTAAATCTCTATTAAAAAGAAGATAGTTAGACCCTCCTCCAAAAGAAATACGGTTAAACAAACTAAGAGAATAAATAGCAGAAAAAAGAACCCCAAAAACAACAAGCACCCCAACCCCATAATAATATTTAAACGCCGCAAGTAAAGAAAAAAACTCCCCAACAAAATTGCAACTTAAAGGTAACCCCATATTTGATAAAGACAAAACAAGCATGGAAACAGCAAAAAATGGCATAGTTAAAGTCAGACCCCGATAATATTTTATTAAACGCGTGTGATGACGATCATATAAAAAAGTCACTCCAATAAAAAGAGCAGAACTAACAAAACCATGTGCTAACATTAAAAAAACAGCTCCGACTAACCCCTCCATAATATGTGTGAAAATACCTAGGGGGACTAATCCCATATGTGCAACAGAAGAATAAGCAACAAGTCGTTTAAAATCAATTTGACGACATGTCATCAGCCCCCCATAAACAACTGCAATAACACTAAAAAAAACAATAACTGGAGATCAATAAAAAGAAGCCTCTGGAAAAAGAGGCCAAGAAAAACGCAAAAGGCCATAACCTCCTAGTTTTAATAAAATCCCCGCTAAAATAACAGAGCCTGCGACAGGGGCTTCGACATGCGCTTGTGGAAGCCAAATATGGAAAGGAATAAGCGGTAGTTTGACAGCAAAACTAAGAAAAACACCAATCAACGCTCATTTTTGAACACTCAAAGACAATTTCGTATTAAGCAAAAGAAAATAATTAGTTGTCCCCGTTGTCTGATATAAAAAAAGTATTACAAAAAAAAAGAAAACCGACCCTGCAAAAGTAAAAAAAAAAAAATAAAAAGAAGCACGGACTTTTTCTTCTCGAGAACCTCAAATACCAATTAAAAAAAACATTGGTATTAAAACACCCTCAAAAAAAATATAAAACAAAAAAAGGTCAAAGACTAAAAAAACACCAACCAATAAAACCTCTAAAAAGAACAGACATAATAAAAACTCTTTAAATAAAAACTTTGTCGATCTCTGACTAATTAAAATACAAATCGGAATTAAAAAAGTTGTTAAAAGCAAAAAAAACAAAGAGACACCATCTAAAGCAAAAAGGAGAGGGCCCCAAGCTAAAAAACCCCCCCATTCAACGGTTTCTATAAATTGAAAATGTCCTTCTCCATCAAATCCTCCCCATAAAACCAAAGCACTAAAAAAAATAGCCAAAGACCACTCTAAGGCTCGTTTTTTTAAAAGACTTTTTTTTTCTCTCGAAACCTCCATCACACTAATTGTTCCAACTAAAAGAATCAACCAAAAAAGACTCATTAATGTAAAACAAGTGTGTCCGCCAAATAAATAGTTGTCAACAAACAAAAAACATAAGCTTGAATAATCGCAACAGCAATTTCTAATAGTGTAATAAAAACCATTATTACAATTGCCGATTTAAAAATAACACCAAAACCGGCTAGAATAGCAAACAAAAGATGTCCAGCAGAAAGATTTGCGGCCAAACGAACCCCCAAAGAAATAGCCCGAGAAAAATAACTAACCGTTTCTATTAAAACCAAAAGAGGGGCTAAAATTAAAGGGGCCCCACTAGGCATTAAAATACTAAAAAAATCTTTTTTAAACCTTAAAAGCCCAGAGAGAGTAATCCCGATAATAATCGAAAAAGAAAACCCAAGAGTTACAATTATATGAGTTGTTGGGGTAAAAACATAAGGACATAAACCAAAGCTATTTAAAAAGACTAAAAAAAAAAAGAGAGAAAGAATAAAAGGAAAAAACTTTAAGCCTTCAACACCTAAGTTCTCTTTTGCCACATAATAAAAATGAAAACACACTAATTCAAAAAAAGATTGCCATCTTTTAGGAATCAAATCAACTCCTTTTAAAAACAACAAAACCACAAAAATGACAAGAAACATCATTATAGCAGAGTTTGTCAAACCAAATAGTCACACAACATTAAACTGTTCAAAATAAGAAGAGCCACTCATTATCTATTTATTTGAATAAAAAGATCTTGTTTTTTAGTTAAAGGTTCTAATTCTTGAGTTAAAACAATAACACCAACCATAGCAACTAATAAAACAAAGCCGGCTAAAAAAAATAAACAAAAACAAGGTATATACAAAACCTGCCCTAATGCCTCAATATTATGATAAGAAACAAGAAACCAAGGAAAAGATAAATCTCAACTTTCAACTCGAGGAAAGATAATAGATCAACTTGAAGCAATTTCTGAAAAAAAAAAACCTCCAATTAGAAACCCGACTGGCATATAGTTTGTCATATCAACTTCTTCTCTAAAAACCGGAGGATAGTCTGTTAAATTTAATAACATCACTACAAACAAAAACAAAACAGCAATAGCCCCCACATAAACAAGTAAAAACATTAAGGCAAGAAAGTCGACCTCTAATCAAAGAAAAAAAACCGCCGAATTAACAAAAACAAGAACTAGCCAAAAAATAGAAAGCACAGGGTTTAGGGCAGAAACAACCATTATTCCAGAAACAATAGTACTTAAAAAAAAACAAAAAATAAGAGCTTCCATTTTAAAACAACCCCATAATCACTTGGGAAGTGAAACAAAACCCAAAATGTGGAGAAAAAAAAAGAAAAAAAATAAAATAAAAACAAAGGCCAATTAAAAAAACTCTCTTAAAATTTAATTTGAGCTCTTTTTTTAAAGCTTTTGTTGAAATTAAAAAAAAAGAGTTTTTTTGAAAAAAAAGAATTTTTACAATTCTAACATAATAAACCCCAGCTATTACAGAACAAAAAACGGCAAAAAAAAAAATAAAAAAAGATTTAGAAAGAACCCCAGATAATAAAATCACCCATTTCCCTAAAAACCCTGCAAAAGGAGGGACCCCAGCAATAGAAAAAAAAACAACCCCAAAAGTAATAGAAAGAAAAGGTAAAAGCCGGGATAGCCCACTAAATTCAATAAGTAAATTTTTATACACATTAAAACTTAAAATAATAGAAAAAACACAAATTGTCATAATGATGTATATAAAAAGATAGACCAAACTTGCTTGTAAGCTCTCAAAAGAACCATTTACTAAACCCCATAAAAGAAACCCCATATGACCAATCCCGCTATAAGCCAAAAGTCGTTTGATTCTTGTTTGATTTAAAGCACCTAGAGCCCCAACAAAAAGAGAAAAAACAACTCCAATTAAGAAAAGACTTATGGGCAATCCAATGGAAAATAAAAGAGAAAAAATGCCTGTTTTAGGCACGATAGCTAGTAACACAACCGTTTTTGTTGGTGCCCCTTCATAAACATCTGGAACCCACATATGAAAAGGAGCAACAGACAATTTAAAAAAAAGAGCCGCAATAATTAAAAGGTACCCAATCGGCACACAAATGTCAGAAAAACTTTGCTTTGAATTAAAAAGTAATTCTATATAATAAAAATATACACTGCCCCCAGTTCCACACAACAAGGCACAACCAAATAAAAATAAACCAGAAGAAAGAGCCCCCAAAACAAAATATTTTAACCCTGCCTCTGCACTATAACCCGACCCCCTAGCAATTAAAACAAAAAAACAAAGTGTAGAGAGCTCTATTGCTAAATAAACAGAAAGTCAATTTTTAGAAGAAATTAAACAAAAAACTCCTAAAACAACAAGTAAATTTAAAATAGGAACATCTGTTTGTTCTTCTTTTTTTGGCCCTAATAAAAGTAAAACCGCGAGCCCCCCAACTAAAACAAAAATTTTTGCTCACTCTAACTCAAAAAACCAAAAATAAAAAAAAACCAAAAAAAAAAAAAAAGAAAACTTTAAAAGAAAACCACGAAAGCCCAAACCCACCAAACTTAATATAAAACCACCGAAAAGAAAAATTTCGTTAATTTCTTTTTAATAATTGATTTTCTAAAACGCCCAAGACAGGCACAAGAACTAAAAAATAAAAAAAATAAAAAAAAGAAAGAACTTGCCCAATTAAAATAAAGGGCTCTTCAACTACCTGCGACCCAATTCAAGTCAAAAGACCAAAGTTAACTATCAAAAACCAAAACGCCATTCGTCCCAAAGGGCGAAAAGACAGTCCTTTTAAAACACTCTTATGTAAAACAGGTAAAAAAAATAAAATTAAAATACTACAAAACATAGCAACAACCCCCCCCAATTTATTTGGTATTGAACGCAAAATGGCATAAGCAAATAAAAAGTACCACTCGGGTTGTATGTGAACAGGAGTAACTAAAGAGTTCGCCTGAATAAAATTTTCTGCGTCTCCTAAAAAATTAGGCAAAAAAAAAACAATAAAAAAAAATAAAAAAAATAAAAAAAAGAAACCAAAAAGATCTTTCGAAGTATAAAAAGTATGAAAAGAAACACAGTCCATCGAAGAATTTAAGCCGATAGGATTATTTGACCCATCAACATGTAAATAAACTAAATGAACAATAGCAAGAAAGGCTAAGATAAAAGGAAGCAAGAAATGCAAACTAAAAAACCGATTTAATGTGGCCCCAGAAACACTAAAACCACCTCAAACCCATTGAACAATATCCACCCCAAAATAAGGTATTGCAGATAATAAATTCGTAATAACAGTCGCGCCCCAAAAAGACATTTGGCCCCAAGGCAAAACATAACCCATAAAAGCAGTCGCCATAGTCAATAAAAAAAGCAAAACTCCAACACTCCAAACATGGTATTTCAAATACCCCCCGTAATATAACCCTCGTCCAATATGAATATAAAGGCAAAAAAAAAACAAAGAAGCACCATTTGCATGTAAATATCTTAATAAAAACCCATAATTAACATCGCGCATTATGTGCCCAATAGAAGCAAACGCAAGACACGCATCTGAACAATAATGCATCGATAAAAAACACCCTGTTATAATTTGTAAAACTAAACACAGCCCTAATAAAGACCCAAAGTTTCAAAAATAACTTATATTTGAAGGAGAGGGCAAGTCCACGAGAAACCCATTAACTGGAGATAAAATAGGATTGTCCTTTCGTAATGGCATTCCTATATTGGAGAAGGGCCGTTAAATCCAAACAAAACACTAGCAACAAAAAGAACAACCCCCAAACTAAAAGGCAAATACCCCTTTCATAATAGGGCCATTAACTGGTCGTATCTAATCCTAGGAAAAGAAGCTCGTGCCCATAAAAAAAAACAAACAATAAAAACAACTTTCAAACCAAAAGGTAAACCCAACCACCCTCCAAAAAATAAAAGAATAGTCAAACAACTCATAAAAATAATATGTGCATACTCTGCTAAAAAAAATAAAGCGAAAGACATAGAGGCATATTCAACATTATAACCCGAAACAAGCTCCGATTCTCCTTCCGTTAAATCAAATGGGGCACGATTTGTTTCTGCTAAAATAGAAACCAAAAACATTACAACAATAGGAAAAAAAGGAATAAAGAATCAAATAAAATTTTGTGCCAAAACAATTTTGTTAAAAGCCAAAGAGCCAACGCATAAAAGAACAGAAATCAAGATCAACCCAATCGAAACCTCATAACTTATCATTTGCGCAGCCGCACGAATAGCCCCTAAAAAAGCATATTTTGAACGACTTCCCCACCCAGACATTAAAACAGCATAAACACTTATAGAAGAAATGGCTAAAACCCACAAAAGACCAATATTAAAATCACTTATACCAATTCCTCTTCCATAAGGAAGAATCCCCCAAACAATAAATGCTAGTGTAAAAGAAGCAACTGGGGCAAAAAAGTAAACAAAAGCACTTGCCTGATGAGGAATGACCATTTCTTTAAGAAATAGTTTTATCCCATCTGCAAAAGGCTGAAGTAACCCGCCCCCTACAACATTTGGCCCTTTTCTCATTTGCATATACCCTAAGATTTTTCGTTCTGCTAAAGTTAAAAAGGCCACAGCAATAAGTAAAGGAACAATAACAAAAACAGCTTTAATCAAATAAAAAAAAGTAGACCACATAAAGTCTCTTAAGCAGTAAAACAAACATTTTATTGCCCACTGGTGAACAATTGTCTTTCCTGTGCATAGTGGTTTTTTTTAATCAATTTTTTGATTAAGAGGCCCAACAACCCTCCATGGCATCCGGCAGCCAAGTATGTAACCCTAATTGAGCTGACTTACCCATTACCCCAAAAAATAAAAATAAACAAATAAAAAAAACTTCCTTAGAAGGAGAAACCAAGTTAAAAACAGAAGAAAAATCTAAAGACCCAAAAGTTTTTCAAAGAAGGAACATTGCTAAAAGCAAGCCTATGTCACCAACTTTATTAACCAACATGGCTTTAATTGCTGCTCGATTTGCCTCAAGTCTTGTTAATCAAAAATTAATTAATAAATAAGAACAAAGACCAACTCCTTCTCACCCAATAAACAATTGAAGAAAATTAGCGCTAGTGACTAAAAAAACCATTAAAAAGGTAAACAAAGAAAGGTATGCCATAAACCGAGGCACATGAGGGTCCCCTCGCATATAAGCAATAGAAAAAACATGAACCAAAGTAGAAACAAGAAAAACCACAAACAACATAACTGCAACTAAACCATCAAACTGCAAATCAAAAAAAACAAGAAAAAACCCAGAGTCAAACCACTTTCATAATCTAAGAAATGTTGCCGTTGAATTAAATAAAACTTCTATTCCAACTAAAACAGAATAAGACAAACCGATAATTAAACAACATGAAGTTAAAATCCCTGCTCCCTTTTCTCCTATATGCCTTCCAAAACAACCAGTTAAAATTGATCCAACTAAAGGGAAAAATAAAATTAAAAGATACAT